CCACACAGGGGAAATAGAGTAATACGCTGGTATACTATATGTATGTGTATCTTAGAACTTCTTCTAACGACTTATGCATTCTGCTATCATTTTCAATCGGATGATCCATTAATCCAACTAATGGAGGATTATAAATGGATCCATTTTTTGGATTTCCATTGGAGATTAGGAATAGATGGACTCTCTATAGGACCCATTTTACTGACGGGATTCATCACTACTTTAGCTACTTTAGCGGCTTGGCCGGTTACTCGAGATTCTCGATTATTTCATTTTCTGATGTTAGCAATGTACAGTGGGCAAATAGGATTATTTTCTTCTAGAGATCTTTTACTTTTTTTCCTCATGTGGGAGTTAGAATTAATTCCCGTTTATCTACTTGTATCGATGTGGGGAGGAAAAAAACGTCTGTACTCAGCTACAAAATTTATTTTGTACACGGCGGGGGGTTCTGTTTTTCTTTTAATGGGAGTTCTGGGTATCGGTTTATATGGTTCTACTGAACCAACATTCAATTTTGAAATATTAGCCAACCGGTCCTATCCTGTGAACTTGGAAATACTATTTTATATTGGATTTTTTCTTGCTTTTGCTGTCAAATTGCCAATCATACCCCTACATATATGGTTACCCGATACCCATGGAGAAGCGCATTATAGTACTTGTATGCTTCTAGCCGGAATCTTATTAAAAATGGGAGCGTATGGATTAGTTCGGATCAATATGGAATTATTTCCTCATGCTCATTCTATATTTTCTCCTTGGTTAATGGTAGTAGGCGCAATGCAAATAATCTATGCGGCTTCAACATCTCTCGGTCAACGGAATTTAAAAAAAAGAATAGCCTATTCCTCTGTATCTCATATGGGTTTCATAATTATAGGAATTGGTTCTATCACAGATATGGGACTCAACGGAGCCCTTTTACAAATAATCTCTCATGGATTTATTGGCGCGGCGCTTTTTTTCTTGGCCGGAACAACTTATGATAGAATACGTCTTGTTTATCTTGATGAAATGGGCGGAATAGGTATTCCAATGCCAAAAATATTCACGATGTTCAGTAGCTTTTCGATGGCCTCCCTTGCATTACCTGGTATGAGTGGTTTTGTTGCCGAATTAATAGTTTTTTTTGGACTAATTACTAGTCCAAAATATCTTTTAATGACAAAACTCCCAATTACTTTTGTAATGGCAATTGGAATGATATTAACTCCTATTTATTTATTATCTATGTTACGACAGATGTTTTATGGATACAAGATATTTAATGGTCCAGATTCTTATTTTTTTGATTCTGGGCCGCGAGAGTTATTTCTTTCGGTTTCTATTTTTTTACCCGTACTCGGTATTGGTATGTACCCCGATTTCGTTCTTTCACTATCAGTTGAAAAGGTTGAAGTTATTCTATCTAATTCTTTTTTTAGATAATTTATAAATCTTATCATTTACAAAAACGTTCGTTGTACAATGGTACAATGACAAAGAGCCTGTCGAATCATATTCAAATATGATTCGACAGGCTCTCGCCAATTCACACAAAGTTTTTTTATCTGATATGCGTTGTACACCTTTTTATTGCTATTTGTAAGAACCCCCCTTTTTTTTGAATTCAATTAGATGTTAATGTAAATGAACCATAACTATGTAGTCCTATTCCTAATAGATTGACTCCAAAATAGCATATCCAAATTATAAGAAATCCAATAGACGCCACAATTGCCGAATTTGTACCCTTCAGTTTTATATTTGTTCGAGTATGTAAATAAATTGAAAATATGATCCAAGTAATAAAAGCCCAAGTTTCCTTTGGGTCCCAACTCCAATAGGATCCCCATGCTTCGTTAGCCCATACTGCTCCAGAAAGAATTCCTATGGTTAAAAAGATAAATCCTAGACTAATAACTCGATAGCTCCAATAATCCAATTTTTGAATCAATTGTGATCTATAATAATTCCTTGGGAAAAAAAAAGAAGTTTTTTGTAAAACATCCCTTTGTTCATTCATGTATTCGATTTCACCAAGGAAAAATGACCCATTTAAATTGAATAAATGATTACTCGTAGAAAAAAACTTTCTCTTTTTTTTAACTGTAATGACTAGGAGTGATACTGATAATAATGATCCACATAAAAGGGCCGCATAGCCTAATATCATCATACTTACGTGCATTATTAGCCACTCGGATTGAAGAGCGGGTACTAATATTGTCGATTCGTGTATTTCAGTTAAAAGACCTGAAGTAGCAAAGCCCTGGGAAAAAATAGCACTTGGGCCAATTATTGTGCTTAGAATATTTTGGTTTTTTTTGAAATATGAAACTATATAAATAAAGGAAAAACTCCATGAAAGAAAGATTAACGATTCATATAAATCACTTAGTGGAAAATGTCCCGAATAAATCCAACGAGAAATTAATAATCCTGTTATACAGAAAAAAGTCATTATCATGCCCGTTTTGGATGAATCATCTAGTTTTACGATTTCATCGACTAAAAA